AATGAATTGCCTGATAAAAAGGATTACCTTGATAGGGTAAATCATAAAGATTTAATGCTTTATTCATTATTATATTTAATAGAATTAAACTATTTCTAAAAGTATCAAAAACTTTTGTGCATCATACACTAAAATATATATTTAAAAAGATAAGCTAATTAAGCTATTGGGTTCATACCCCACTTATAAAGGTTATAATCCTTTTCTTTTTAATCAAAAAAATTTCTAATAATATTTTCTTAATTATATTAATTTTTGGGTCATTAATTACTATTTCAGCTAATTCTTGGCTTGGTGCTTGAATAGGGTTAGAAATTAATTTACTTTCATTTATCCCCCTAATAAATGAAGGAAAAAAAAATTTAATAACTTCTGAAAGAAGCCTAAAATACTTTTTAACTCAAGCCTTTGCTTCTTCTATTTTGTTATTTGCTATTATTTTAATAATAATATCATTTAATTTAAATTGAATTAATAATAATTTTTATGAATTATTAATTTTATCTACATTATTATTAAAAAATGGAGCTGCTCCCTTTCATTTTTGATTCCCTGGAGTTATAGAAGGATTAAGATGAATTAATGGTTTAATTCTTATAACTTGACAAAAAATTGCCCCTTTAATACTAATTTCTTATAATATTAATTATAATTTTTTTTTAATTGCTATTATTTTATCAATAATTATTGGGGCATTAGGAGGATTAAATCAAACATCATTACGAAAATTAATAGCTTTTTCTTCAATTAATCACTTAGGTTGAATACTAATAGCAATAATAAATAATGAATTGTTATGATTAATTTATTTTGTTTTTTATTTTTTTCTTTCAATATCAATTGTTTTACTTTTTAATAATCTGAAATTATTTCATTTTAATCAAATTTTTAATTTTTCAATAATAAATCCTGTAATTAAATTTTTTTTATTTTTAAATTTATTATCCTTAGGAGGATTACCTCCATTTTTAGGATTTTTACCAAAATGACTAGTTATTCAAAATTTAGTAGAAACACATCAATTATTTTTATTATTTATTTCTGTTTGTTTAACATTAATCACTTTATATTATTATTTACGAATATCTTATAGTATTTATATGTTAAATTTTAATAAAAATTCTTGAATATTAACAGATAATTTTAACAATAAAAATATAACCTTTATTTTAACTATAAATTTTTTTTCTATTATAGGATTAATAATTATTTCATTAATTTACTTAATTTTATAATAAGAATTTAAGTTAATTAAACTAATAGCCTTCAAAGCTGAAAATATTTGTATTAATCTTTTAGTTCTTAAACTTTAATAATTAAAAAATTATTCCTTCAGAATTGCAGTCTAATATCATTATTGAATATAAAGTTTGATTAAAAAGAATTATTCTTATATATAAATTTACAATTTATCGCCTAAACTTCAGCCATTTAATCGCGACAATGACTATTTTCTACAAATCATAAAGATATTGGAACATTATACTTTATTTTCGGAGCTTGAGCTGGAATAATTGGTACTTCATTAAGTATTCTTATTCGAGCAGAATTAAGTCAACCTGGAGTATTTATTGGAAATGATCAAATTTATAATGTTATTGTAACTGCTCATGCTTTTATTATAATTTTTTTTATAGTTATACCTATTATAATTGGAGGATTTGGTAATTGATTAGTTCCTCTAATATTAGGAGCTCCTGATATAGCTTTTCCTCGAATAAATAATATAAGTTTTTGAATACTACCTCCTTCATTAACATTACTACTTTCAAGTAGTATAGTAGAAAATGGAGCTGGGACTGGATGAACAGTTTACCCCCCTCTTTCATCTGGTACAGCCCATGCTGGAGCTTCAGTAGATTTAGCTATTTTTTCATTACATTTAGCTGGAATTTCATCAATTTTAGGAGCAGTAAATTTTATTACTACTGTAATTAATATGCGATCTTCAGGTATTACACTTGATCGAATACCATTATTTGTTTGATCAGTAGTAATTACTGCTGTTCTTTTACTTCTTTCTTTACCTGTATTAGCTGGTGCTATTACTATACTATTAACTGATCGAAATCTAAATACTTCGTTCTTTGATCCTATTGGAGGAGGAGATCCAATTTTATATCAACATTTATTTTGATTCTTTGGACACCCAGAAGTATATATTTTAATTTTACCTGGATTCGGTATAATTTCTCATATTATTACTCAAGAAAGTGGTAAAAAGGAAACATTTGGAACACTAGGAATAATTTATGCTATATTAGCTATTGGATTATTAGGATTTATTGTTTGAGCTCATCATATATTTACAGTTGGAATAGATGTTGATACTCGAGCTTATTTTACATCTGCTACAATAATTATTGCTGTACCTACAGGTATTAAAATTTTTAGTTGATTAGCTACTTTACATGGTACACAATTAAATTATACTCCTGCTTTATTATGATCATTAGGATTTGTATTTTTATTTACTGTTGGGGGATTAACTGGAGTTGTTTTAGCTAATTCATCTATTGATATTGTTCTTCATGATACATATTATGTAGTAGCTCATTTCCATTATGTATTATCTATAGGAGCTGTATTTGCTATTATAGCTGGATTTGTCCATTGATACCCTTTATTAACTGGATTAGTTATAAACCCAACATGATTAAAAATTCAATTCACTATTATATTTATTGGAGTAAATTTAACATTTTTTCCTCAACATTTCTTAGGATTAGCAGGAATACCTCGACGATATTCTGATTTTCCCGATAGTTACTTAACATGAAATATTGTATCTTCTTTAGGAAGAACAATTTCATTATTTGGTATTGTATTCTTTTTATTTATTATTTGAGAAAGTATAATTTCTCAACGAACACCTTCATTCCCAATACAATTATCGTCATCAATTGAATGATACCATACTCTTCCACCTGCAGAACATACTTATGCAGAACTTCCATTATTGTCATCTAATTTCTAATATGGCAGATTAGTGCGATGAATTTAAGCTTCATATATAAAGAATTTTATCTTTTGTTAGAATTTACTAATGGCAACCTGAGCAAATTTAGGATTACAAGATAGTTCTTCTCCATTAATAGAACAATTAAACTTTTTTCATGATCACACAATTTTAATTTTAATTATAATTACAGTATTAATTACATATGTAATAGGTATATTATTTTTTAATAAATTTACTAATCGATATTTATTACATGGACAAACTATTGAAATTATTTGAACAATTCTTCCAGCAATTATTTTAATATTTATTGCTTTTCCTTCATTACGTTTATTATACTTATTAGATGAAATTAATTCTCCTTTAATTACTTTAAAAGCAATTGGTCATCAATGATATTGAAGTTATGAATATTCTAATTTTATAAATTTAGAATTTGATTCATATATAATTCCTACAAATGAATTAGATATTAATGGATTTCGATTATTAGATGTAGATAACCGAATTATTCTACCATTAAACAATCAAATTCGTATTTTAGTAACTGCTACTGATGTTCTTCATTCATGAACAGTTCCTTCATTAGGTGTAAAGATTGATGCCACACCAGGACGATTAAATCAAACTAATTTTTTAATTAATCAAACTGGACTTTTCTTTGGTCAATGTTCTGAAATTTGTGGAGCTAATCATAGTTTTATACCTATTGTTATTGAAAGAATTCCAATAAATTATTTTATTAAATGAGTTTCTTCTCAATTAAATTCATTAGATGACTGAAAGCAAGTACTGGTCTCTTAAACCATTATATAGTAAATTAGCACTTACTTCTAATGATCTTCAAATTAAAAAATTAGTTTAGCCCAAAAACATTAGTATGTCAAACTAAAAACATTAGACTTTCTAATATTTTTTAATTCCACAAATAGCACCTATTAGATGATTAACTTTATTTTTAGTTTTTTCTATTACATTAGTAATTTTTAATATTAAAAATTATTTCTGTGTTTCATATTCATCAAATCAAACAGCCCAAAATATCAATATTAAATCTTTTAAAATAAATTGAAAATGATAACAAATTTATTTTCTGTATTTGATCCCTCAACAACTATTTTTAATTTATCATTAAATTGACTAAGTACTTTTCTTGGTTTATTAATTATTCCTACATCATATTGACTAATACCTAATCGATTCCAAGTTATTTGAAATAATATTTTAATTACTTTACATAAGGAATTTAAAACATTATTAGGACCTAATGGACATAATGGAAGAACACTAATATTTATTTCATTATTTTCTTTAATTATATTTAATAATTTTTTAGGATTATTCCCTTATATTTTTACTAGTACAAGTCATTTAACTTTAACTTTAACTTTAGCTTTTCCTTTATGATTAAGTTTTATAATATATGGATGAATTTGTCATACACAACATATATTTGCTCATTTAGTACCTCAAGGAACACCACCTGTTTTAATACCTTTTATGGTTTGTATTGAAACAATTAGTAATGTAATTCGACCTGGAACATTAGCTGTTCGATTAACAGCAAATATAATTGCAGGACATTTATTAATAACTTTATTAGGAAATACAGGACCAATATCTACATCATATATTATTCTTTCTTTAATTTTAGTTACTCAAATTGCTCTATTAGTATTAGAATCTGCTGTTGCCATTATTCAATCATATGTATTTGCAGTTTTAAGAACACTTTATTCTAGTGAAGTAAATTAATGTCAACACATGCAAATCACCCCTTTCATTTAGTAGATTATAGTCCATGACCTCTTACTGGAGCTATTGGAGCTATAACAACTGTAACTGGTCTTGTTCAATGATTTCACCAATATGATTTAACATTATTTACTTTAGGAAATATTATTACTTTATTAACTATGTACCAATGATGACGAGATATTTCTCGTGAAGGAACATTTCAAGGATTACACACTTTACCTGTTACATTAGGATTACGATGAGGTATAATTTTATTCATTGTTTCAGAAATTTTCTTCTTTATTTCATTTTTTTGAGCTTTTTTTCATAGTAGTCTTTCACCAACAATTGAATTGGGAATAACTTGACCTCCCGTAGGAATTATTGCTTTTAACCCTTTCCAAATTCCTCTTTTAAATACTGCTATTTTACTAGCTTCAGGAGTTACTGTTACATGAGCTCATCATAGTATTATAGAAAATAACCATACTCAAGCTACACAAAGTTTATTTTTTACAGTTTTATTAGGAATTTATTTTTCTATTCTTCAAGCTTATGAATATATTGAAGCTTCATTTACAATTGCTGATAGTGTTTATGGATCAACATTTTTTATAGCAACTGGATTTCATGGACTACATGTATTAATTGGAACATCTTTTTTATTAGTATGTTTATTTCGACACATAAATTATCATTTTTCAAAAAGTCATCACTTTGGATTTGAAGCTGCAGCTTGATATTGACACTTTGTTGATGTAGTTTGATTATTTTTATATATTTCAATTTACTGATGAGGTAGATAATTTATAAAGTATATGTTTGTATATATGACTTCCAATCATAAGGACTAAATAATTTTAGTATAAATAATTTTAATTTTATTAATTATAAGTTGTATTATTTTTATTATTACTATTATTGTAATAATATTAGCTACTTTTTTATCAAAAAAAACTATTATTGATCGAGAAAAAAGTTCTCCCTTTGAATGTGGATTTGATCCTATAAATTATTCTCGATTACCTTTTTCTCTTCGATTTTTTTTAATTGCTATTATTTTTTTAATTTTTGATGTAGAAATTGCTTTAATTTTACCAATAATTTTAATTATTAAATCATCAAATTTATTAAATTGATCAATTACTAGTTTATTTTTTATTTTTATTTTATTAATTGGATTATATCATGAATGAAATCAAGGAGCTTTAGAATGAAATAATTAAATATGAAGCGATATAATTGCAATTAGTTTCGGCCTAATCTTAGGTGAAATTCACCCATATTTTGGGATAATAGTTAACTATAACATTTAATTTGCATTTAAAAAGTATTGATTTAATCAATTTATCTTATTAATTGAAACCAAAAAGAGGTATATTACTGTTAATAATATCATTGAATATTTATATTCCAATTAAATAAAGAAATATAAATGGAATTAAACCATTAAAGATAAAAGTTAGCAGCTTTTTCTTGATCAACATATTTCTATTTATATAGTTTAATTAAAAACATTACATTTTCACTGTAAAAATAAAAATTTATTTTTTATAAATATTTAAAAATTACAATAATTTCCCTAACATCTTCAGTGTCATGCTCTAAATATAAGCTATTTAAATTTAAATTAAACATATACTCATTAAAACTAATACAATTACTCATAATAAATAACTTAATAAATAAATTTTTAAATTATTATTTTGAAACTCTTGAACATATAAAGAGTAATTTTTTAATTGATTATATAGTATCTGACCTCCAAAAAATTCACTTCATCCTTGATCAAAACTTTTATAACTATATAATCCTAAATTCATTGGGAACTTAATTACTCCTAAAGTAGAAATAATAGGTATAAATCATATCCCTCCCGCAAATCTACTTAATCCATAATTTATTAAAGATTTATTATAAAAAAATAAAGAAATATTACTTATAACATAACCAGAAACTCCTCCTATAATACAAACAAATAAAGTTAATATTTTTATATCAAAAGGTAAACAAATTATATCAGGATTAAAAAATATTAATCAATTTAATATACTCCCACCAATAATTGCTATTACTATTAAAAAAAAAATTCTAAAACTTATTGTTCAACCCTTATCATTTAATATATTTAATGAAGTCATATTAAAATCTCCTGTTATTGAATAATAAACTAATCGAAAAGAATAACATACTGTCAAGCCAGTAGAAAAAAAAAAAAGAAAAAAAGAAAAAAAATTAATATAAGATAACATAACTACTTCTAAAATTAAATCCTTTGAATAAAACCCTGCTAAAAAAGGTATTCCACATAGAGCTAAATTTGCAATATTAAAACAACTACATGTTAAAGGTATACTTATTCTTAATCTTCCTATAAATCGAATATCTTGTGCATTTTTTGTATTATGAATAATTACTCCTGCACACATAAATAATAATGCCTTAAATAAAGCATGAGTTAATAAATGAAAAAAAGCTAACTTATAAAATCCAATTGATAAAATTCTTATTATTAAACCTAATTGTCTTAAAGTAGATAAAGCAATAATTTTTTTTAAATCAAATTCAAAATTAGCTCCTAAACCAGCTATAAATATTGTTAATCCAGAAATTAATAATAAAAATTGTCCTATAAAAGAATCAACTAATAAAATATTAAATCGAATTAATAAATATACTCCAGCCGTTACCAAAGTTGAAGAATGAACTAAAGCAGAAACAGGGGTAGGGGCAGCTATAGCAGCTGGTAATCAAGAAGAAAAAGGAATTTGAGCTCTTTTAGTTATAGCGGCTAACATTACTAAAGACCCAATAATTATTATTTCAAAACTTTTATTTATTATATCTAAATAAAAAATATAATTTCAACTTCCATAATTTAATATTCAAGCAATAGCTAATAATAATGCTACATCTCCAATTCGATTAGATAAAGCAGTTAATATACCAGCATTATAAGATTTTACATTTTGAAAGTAAATAACTAAACAATAAGACACTAGTCCTAACCCATCTCATCCTAATAAAATTCTAATTAAATTAGGTCTAATAATTAATATTATTATTGATAAAACAAATATTAAAACTAATAAAATAAATCGATTAACATTAAAATCTTCTGCTATATACTGATTACTATAAAAAATTACTAATGAAGAAATTAATAAAACAAATGACATAAATATTAAACTTATTCAATCAAATAAAAAAGTTATTACAATAGATATTCTATGTAATGAAACAACTTCTCATTCAATAAAATAAACTAAATCATTAAATAAAAACTTTAAACTAAAAAAAAATAAAGAAATTCTAATAAAAATTAAAATATAAAAACTATTTTTACAATAATTAACTAAATTATTCACGATCTAAAATGAAAAATTTCATATCATTGACACCACAAATCAATATTTTTTTTAAACTATTTAAATTAAATTCATAATATACAAAAATTTCTTTTTATAATCAATAAATTTAAAGGTAATCAATGTAATATTAACAGTAAATATTCTCGTCTAACTCCTGACGAAAAAAAATATGTACCTGAATAAACCTTACCATGTTGACTATAAGCAAATAAATATAATGTATAAGCAGCTCTAAAAAAAGATAATAAAGCTAAACTAATTATTGTTAATCAAGATCATCTAACAATTCTATTTAATAAAGAAATTTCTCCTAATAAATTTAAAGTTGGAGGAGCTGCTATATTACCTGAACATAATAAGAATCATCATAAAGCTATACTAGGTATAAAATTTAATATCCCCTTATTAATTAATAAACTTCGACTTCCTATACGTTCATAAGAAATATTTGCTAAACAAAATAAACCTGATGAACAAAGTCCATGAGCTAACATTAAAGTGTAAGATCCTCTTAAACCTCAATATGTTATAGTTAATAACCCACTTAAAACAATTCCTATATGGGCAACAGATGAATATGCAATTAATGCCTTTAGGTCTATTTGTCGTAAACAAATTAAACTTACTAATACTCCACCAATTAAACTAATTCTAATTCAAATATAATTAAATTTTATACCTATAATTTGTAATAAAGAAAATACTCGTAATAATCCATACCCTCCTAACTTTAATAAAATACCAGCTAAAATTATTGATCCCGAAACAGGAGCTTCAACATGAGCCTTAGGTAATCATAAATGAACTAAAAATATTGGTATTTTTACTAAAAAGGCAAATACTATACATAAGTATAAAAATTCTAAGTTATATAATTTACAATAATTTAAAAGAACAATATTTATTGTAAAATCATTATTTTTAATGTAAAAAATACCAATTAATAAAGGTAAAGAAGCTAATAAAGTATAAAATAATAAATAAACTCCTGCTTGTAAACGTTCTGGTTGATACCCTCACCCTAAAATTAAAAATAAAGTAGGAATTAAACTACTTTCAAAAAATAAATAAAATATGAATAAACTTATTGAACTAAAAGTTAAAATCAATATTAATAATAAAAATAAAATCATAAATAAAAATAAATTTGTATAATTATTTAATCGAACAACTCTTTCTCTAGCTATCAATATTAATGCACAAATTCAAAAACTTAATAAAATTAATCCATAAGATACTATATCTATTCCAAAATAATAAGAAATATTACAAAAATAATATATTGAACTAATTTTAATTATAAATAAAAAAGCCCCTAAAAAAAGTAAATTTTGAACCATTCAATAAATATTTTTATAAAATATAAAAACATTTATAAACAAAATTATAAAAATAAACTTTAACATTGTAAAATAGAAAAACTCTGAAAATAATCATTACCATGAGTACGAATTATAGATACTAAAATAGATAAACCTAAAACTCCTTCACAAACACAAAAAGTTAAAAAAAACATTCTAAAATATCCTTCATAATTTATAAAATTTAATATAAAAAATAATAATATAAATAATATTAATACTATAAATTCTAAACTTAATAAAGTACATAATAAATGCTTTCGAGTTGAAATAAAAACAATACATCCAAATATAAATATAATAATTATAAAATAATATAATAAAAAATTTGACATTAATTGTTTTAATAGTTTAACAAAAACATTAGTCTTGTAAACTAAAAATAAAAATTATTTTTTTAAAACTTCAAGAAAAAAGAAATCTCTTTGTCACTAACTCCCAAAGTTAATATTTTAAATAAACTATTTCTTGATATTATAATAATAATTATATTCTTATGTTTTATTACTAGTTTTATTTTTATACAAATAAAGCACCCATTAGCTATAGGATTAATACTATTAATTCAAACATTTTTAACATGTTTAATAACTGGAATTTATTCAAAAACTTTTTGATTTTCTTATGTTTTATTTTTAATTTTTATAGGAGGAATATTAGTTTTATTTATTTATGTTACTTCCCTATCTTCAAATGAAATATTTTCTATATCATTTAAATTAACTTTTATTTCAATTATAATAATTTTTTTATTCATTATAATTTCATATTTTTTTGATAATTCTTTAATAGAAAATTTTATTAAAAATAATGAAAGAATTCAATTATTTAATAAAAATAATTTATTTTATGAAAATTTTTTATCTTTAAATAAAATATATAATTTTCCAACTAATTTAATTACTTTATTATTAATTAATTATTTATTTTTAACTTTATTAGTAACTGTAAAAATTACTAAAAAAAATTATGGGCCTTTACGACCTATAAATTAATGAATAAACCATTACGAAAAAGACACCCTTTATTAAAAATTGCTAATAATGCATTAGTAGACTTACCAGCTCCTTCAAATATTTCTGCCTGATGAAATTTTGGATCATTACTAGGACTTTGCTTAGTTATTCAAATTGTTACAGGATTATTTTTAGCTATACACTATACTGCTGATATTGAAACAGCATTTAATAGAGTAAATCACATTTATCGAGACGTAAATAATGGATGATTCCTACGAATTTGTCATGCTAATGGAGCATCATTCTTTTTTGCTTGTTTATTTACTCATGTAGGACGAGGAGTTTATTATAACTCTTACTTATATGTTCCAACATGAATAATTGGAGTTATTATTTTATTTATAGTAATAGCTACAGGGTTTTTAGGATATGTTCTTCCATGAGGACAAATATCTTTTTGAGGAGCTACAGTAATTACAAATTTGTTATCTGCTGTCCCATATTTAGGTACTGATCTAGTCCAATGAATTTGAGGAGGATTTGCTGTTGATAATGCAACATTAACACGATTTTTTACTTTTCATTTTGTGCTTCCTTTTATTATTGCAGCTTTAACAATAATTCATTTATTATTTTTACATCAAACTGGGTCAAATAATCCATTAGGTTTAAATAGAAATGTTGATAAAATTCCATTTCACCCATATTTTATTTATAAGGATGTTGTTGGATTTATCATTTTTATTTGAATTTTAATTGGATTTATTTGAAAATTTAATTATTTATTAATAGATCCTGAAAATTTTATTCCTGCTAATCCTTTAGTAACACCTGTTCATATTCAACCTGAATGATATTTTTTATTTGCTTATGCTATTCTTCGATCAATTCCTAATAAATTAGGAGGAGTAATTGCTTTAGTATTATCAATTGCAATTTTAATAATTCTTCCCTTTACTCATACTAGTAAATTCCGAGGATTACAATTTTATCCTTTAAATCAAATTCTATTTTGAAATATAGTAATTGTTGCCTCTTTATTAACATGAATTGGAGCTCGACCAGTAGAAGATCCTTATGTATTAACAGGCCAAATTTTAACTGTTTTATATTTTTCTTACTTTTTAATTAATCCTTTATTATCTAAATATTGAGATAAATTACTAAATTAAATTAATAAGCTTTTATAGTGTATGTCTTGAAAACATAAGAAAGAAGTAAAGTCTTCTATTAATTTAATACTAAAAAAAGTTCATTAAAATAATAAAGATAAAATAACTAATTTTACCCCAATAAAAAAAAATAAATAATTTAAAGATATTGGTAAAAAACTTTTTCAAGCTAAATATATTAATTTATCATATCGAAATCGAGGTAATGTTCCACGAACTCAAATAAATAAAAAAGAAATAACAGTTAACTTAAAAAAAAATAATAAACTATAAATATCTCTTCCTAAAAACATTACACTAAATAATATACTTATAAATAAAATTCTAGAATATTCAGCTAAAAAAATTAAAGCAAATCCTCCTCTTCTATATTCTACATTAAATCCAGATACTAATTCAGATTCACCTTCAGCAAAATCAAATGGAGTCCGATTAGTTTCTGCTAAACAAGAAGCAAACCAAACTAAACCTAAAGGAAAACAAAATAAAATAAATCAAGTATATTTTTGAAATAAATAAAAATTTAAAAAATTATAATCTCCAATTAAAAAAATAAAACTTAATAAAATTAAAGCTAAACTTACTTCATAAGAAATAGTTTGAGCAACAGCTCGTAATCCTCCTAATAAAGCATAATTTGAATTAGAAGATCAACCAGCTACTATTACAGTATATACTCCTAAACTAGTAATACATAAAAAAAATAATACCCCTAAATTAAATGAATATAACTTAATCAAATATGGAATACATATTCAAATTAGTAAAGACAAAAATAAAGAAAAAATAGGAGAAAAATAATAAAAAATATAATTAGATAATAAAGGATAAGTCTGTTCCTTAGTAAATAATTTCACAGCATCTCTAAAAGGTTGTAATAAACCTATAAATCCAACTTTGTTAGGACCTTTTCGAATTTGAATATAACCTAAAACCTTTCGCTCTAATAAAGTTAAAAAAGCAACTCCAACTATAACACAAATTACTAATAATAATCTTCCAATTAATGATAATAATAAATCTATATAAAACAATACTATTTATAATTATTAAATTATATTTATAAATTCTAAATTTATTGCACTAATCTGCCAAAATAGTTATCTAATATTAATATTAATCATATTATTAAAATCTATATTTTTTATATTAGGTCCTTTCGTACTATAATATAATAATTAATTAAGGATAGAAACCAACCTGGCTTACGCCGGTTTGAACTCAGATCATGTAAGAATTCAAAGGTCGAACAGACCTAAACTTTAAACTTCTACACCTAAAAATAACTCTTAATCCAACATCGAGGTCGCAATCTTTTTTGTCGATATGAACTCTAAAAAAAAATTACGCTGTTATCCCTAAGGTAACTTAAATTTTTAATCAATAAAACTGGATCATTTATTCATATATTTATGTTAATAAATTTTAAAAGTTTTTTAAATTTTAATATCACCCCAATAAAATTTTTTATTAAATTATAAATTTTAAAATTCTTTTTAATTTATAAATAACAAAAATAAAGATCTATAGGGTCTTCTCGTCCTTTAATTTTATTTTAACTTTTTAATTAAAAAATAAAATTCTATATAATTTTAAAAAAGACAGTATATATCTCATTCAACCATTCATACAAGCCTCCAATTAAAAGACTAGTGATTATGCTACCTTCGCACAGTCAAAATACTGCGGCCCTTTAATTTTTATCAGTGGGCAGGTTAGACTTTAAATTTAATTCAAAAAGACATGTTTTTGATAAACAGGTGAATATATATTTTGCCGAATTCCTTATTTAAACCTTTCATAAATAATTATTTATAAAAATTTTATATACTAATTTTATCATAATTTATAAATTTTTATTATTAAAATTTATATTTTAATAAATAATTTAATTTTATATTAAATAATTAAATTTTTAAAATAAATTATAACAAATTTATTAATAATAGCTATTTTTAAGCTTATATTTATTAAATAATTAATTTAAAATTTAAAAATTTATCTTAAAGCTCATCCCTTAAGATATTAATTTTATAAAATAAATTATTTAAAATAATTAAATAATTTAAATTTATAAATCTAAATTAAATTTATTTCTTAAAAAACTAGATATATTTTAAAACGATTAACATTTCATTTCTAATTATATATTAAAAATAATTATTCCACAGTAACTTTTATATATAATTAAATCTTTAAAATTCGAGAAAAATTAATATAATAATTTTTTATTTAATAAACCCTGATACACAAGGTACAATAAATTAAATTTTCTTTTAAAATAAAAATTTTTCAAATTATTTCAATTTTCTTTTACAATACAAATAAACTATAATTAAAATTATTTTTTCTTTATAAAATACTAAAACTTAAAATTTTAAAATTATTTTTATTAAATAAATTAAATAAATAAACAAAATTAATAAATAAAATCTAATCAATTTAAATTGATTTGCACAAATTTCTTTTCAATGTAAATGAAATACTTTACTAATTAAGCTTTAAATTGTCTTTCTAGATACACTTTCCAGTACATCTACTATGTTACAACTTATCTTATTTTAAAAATAAGAACGATGGGCGATATGTGCATATTTTAGAGCTAAAATCATATAAATAATCTATTTTATATTACTTTCAAATCCACTTTCAAATTTTTATTTCAAAAAATAATCCATATTAAATAAATTTATTGTAATCCATCTCTACTTAAATATAAACTGCACCTTGACCTGACATATTATTTTATTAAATATTAAGAAAATTTTATCTTATAATATATTCTGATGACGGCGATATACAAATTAAACAAATTTAAGTAAGGTTCAATGTGGACTATCAATTACAGGACAGATTCCTCTGAATAGACTAAAATACCGCCAAATTTTTTAAATTTTAAGAATATAACTAATACTACTTTAGTATGCTCATATTTATTTTTAATAATAGGGTATCTAATCCTAGTTTATTATAAAAAGTTTATAGCTTAAATTATTTTTTAAATTAATAATAAATAAATTTAAAAATTTCACCTAATAAATTTATATTTATATTAAAATTTGATCAATTTAACTACTACTAAAAATTTTTATTTGTATTATTTGTATAACCGCGGTAGCTGGCACAAATTTTACCAATACTATATATTATTACTAATACAAAATTTCTTTTTTATATTAATATCAATCACTGCGAATAAAATTATTAAATAATTTTTTAAAAATTAAATAAATTCACACAAAAATTTACATGTAAAATAAAATAATAATAAAAATATTAACCAAAATAAAATAATATATTTTATAATATAATAAAAATAAATAATTAAATTCTAATTTAAATAAAACACATTTATTTAAAATATATTAATGATAATTTAAATATTTATTTAAATTATCAAATTAGAATTAATAATAGTATAATCCTTCCCGCACTCAAAAAAAAACCCCCTATTTTTTTTTGTATAATATATTTTTAAATATAACCCCTATTTATATTTTTTTTTATATTTATTGTACAATTATTATTTTATAAATCAAATTTTATTTTTATATAAAAAAATTAAATAATTTATAAATATTCATAAAAATACATAAAAAATATTATATTATTTATTAGTTAATAATATTTAGTAGACTTCTTTACTTTTTTTTTTTTTTTTATTATATAAATATTTATATTATATATATTTATTTATCTATATATATATATATATTATAAATTTTTATATATATACCTTATTTATATATAACTATCAGTATTTTATAGTAAATAATAATATATTAATAATTTTTTTTTTAAGTTACACTTAAGACCCTTAGGCTTATAGATACCTCACTATTATTTTTATAAGATCCATAATTAATCTTTTTTTTTCATTTATAGTTAATATTATATATTTATATATATATAGATATATTAATAGATTTATATATTAATAAATGTTTATATATATAATAAATATTTATATTATAAAGGTTTTTTTTTTGGACCATTCTTTTTAAAATAACATAAAAAAAA